AGCAGTTGCAGGCCAGGGTGAGACTTCGAAAAGACCCCAGCTCTTTCTTTCTTCCTGGACTTTGCTGGCTTTGGATTCATTCGCCGAGGTCGTGTCTTAACCGGAACAGCCCCAGGAACTAAGTAAATTCGGTGTTCGCAAATGAATCGTTCCTTTGAGATCATGGTTCCTCGTGTCATAGCCAAGATTGAATCGCTATGAAAGAGCAGGGTCCGTGACGAGTTAATCGCGGAATCAAAGACCGCAGTCACTTTACAAAAATCCTTTCGCTTCTCCCCATGCATTGATTATTCATCCTTAAGCCGAACAAGCCGGGGCCCAATGCCTGCCAAGAAAGAATTGTTATGGATGCAATATCTCCAATATGGAATGAAATGTTCGCTGACATCTTTCTAGAGTGCTCTCACGGGTTCAGGAAAGGGCGCGGGACTCAATCTTTCTTCGCGCAAGTAGAAAGTTGGGGAAAGGTTTATGAGGTAGTCCCGGCGGATATCGTCAGTTGCTTTGACAGAATCCCCTTCGGGTTAGGGACTTTTGAACACGTTGCTTAGATACGTCGATGATACTCAACTTATTATTCTTATTCGGAATTTCCTGATCGTGGACATATTTGACAGAGACGGGCGGAACGATACCAATACACACATTGGTATTCCGCAAGGAAGCCCCATGTCGCCTGTCCTGATGAACATATATTTACACCAATTCGATCTTTCTTTAATGATGGAGGTTAACCTGGAGGTTCCTCACCTTCGTTATAATAGATACGCTGATGACTTGTTGATTGCTCTCCTGCCGGGACATGAAAAAGCCGTAAGGGATATTGTTCCCGAGGTGGAAAACCTCATGAACGATCTCCACCTTAAACTGGAGGTTGGAAACCCCGTCACTCAGGATCGATGTATCCATCAATGCGGAAGGAATCCTCACTTCAAGGCACCCGCCGGCATAATTATGGAAAGGTTAGAGGCACTCGACTCGGCATGAAAAACGCGCTGCTCCCTCATCCTACATGATCTTTCATGTCTCGGATCCGAAGGCCTCCGCTCGGTCAACCCTCTCTGAATTGCTGCCTTTTCCGGTTCTGCTTCCACTCCGCCCGCCATCCAGTGGATCTTCACCTGGCTAGGATTCTTACTCTCGAACGGGGAACGCAACCTCTTTTATTTTGACCCCGGCCTCTCAGTTCGTTTTAGGCCCAAGGGGTCGGCGTATTACCGAATATGTAAAAGCTTCAGCGCTGCGATTTTCACCTTCTTGTGATCACTTCTTTGTATGAAAAACTTCTCAACAGTGCTGATCCACGAGCATCTCCTCCGGATTCAGTCGACCATTGAAGTCTGGTATTTCGATCTTAAAAAGAAAAGGAATCTTTAATAGTCGTCTGCCGGAATGGAAGAAAGCCGTTGAAAAGCAGGGAAGTGGTCAGCCAGCCAGCGGCGAAAAGGATCATCTTTGGTTGTTTTTTCATTTGGTAAAATAAATATTCGTTCATAAGTCCTCTCACTAGTCAAAGAGATGGGAAGTCAGAATCTATTTTATATATAGATTTGAATTCATATTCCTTAGTGCGTTAGCGCTAAGGATAGAACATTAGATTAATCAGAAGGGAGAAAGCGAAGATTTGAGTATGGGAGGAGAATCCCTTTTATATAGAGAATCAAACGCATAAAGCGCTCGTCTTCAAGGCTTCATGGATGGCCCACTCTCATAACCCTCGCCTGGATGTGTTCTAAGAAACGAGTGAAGAGGCTAGAACCCGGTGTGAGGCTTGTGCCTCTTTCTATTAAGGAATGAACTCTTTTCAAACTTAGCGCGCGATGAGTTTCGTAGTTAATTAACTATAGGGTATACCAGGTGCCCTCTTTGAGGAAAATCGCTTGCTTGTGCTAAACTTGCAAGAGTCCATACAACACTCTCAGTTTCATAGTCTTTGCTGACTTCAGCCTCACATCAAGGCGGCTAAGAGGATGATTCGTTACATCAGAAGAGCAAAGAGAGAGAGAAGGTTTTCTCTCTAGGGATGGGCTTGGTTCAAACAAAGAAAAATAACCCGCAGCTAAAGATGGGTTTGCCCTTTGATAATAAATATTAATCATATTACTTACTTAGTATTGGTAGGCTTGCTCGCTTTCCGTCTTTACTTACTATATTTAAAAAGTGGATGGTTAATACTAAAGTTTACAGGTTTCTCGGACCGGAACTTGTGATTCATCTCCTAACTTCGCTAATTCGGTATCTCTTTGTACGCAGGGATGTGACTTGGGACCGGGTTGGCCTTAAAGGGTTGATTGTGGAGATCCACGATCTCTTCTGCCTTCGGCTTATTAGGCTGATTGTAGAGATATCTGATCGGATCTGTCTTCCATCTTCAAGTTTCACTCAGACGTAACTCCGATGTGAGGCAGTGTCACACCAAAATACCCAAGAAGCGAAGGATTCAAGGTAGCCGTACTGGAGCTGGATTTCATCCTTTTCAGGGGAGTTCCTAGATAGTGAATATTAGAATTAGATAGCTCATCCATATGGATCAGTTTGTATGCTATACATTCCTTAGATACCTGCCATTCCTGCTGTCAGCCAAGGGCTTTAGCGAAAGCTGTAAGCTCGAAAGCAGGAAGGCTAAGGCTCTTTCGCCCCCTTTCTCTCATCCCAAGATAAGTAGCTTGGTCCATCTTTATTTCATTTGGTTTCTTATCCCTGAGAATGCACTATTGATAATGCACTATCTCGTTGAAAGGTTCTATTTTGCTTGAAAATAGAATTTCGCTACCTTTCTCTGAGCTCTACTGGGCTAGCTTTCTCGCTCAACTTTCTTACTCGTGCAAGAGGTAGTTATATAGTGCCACCCAGGTTTGGAACCCATCCTCGGCTCCATCGTAGTAGCGAAGGAGTTTAATTGATTTCATTTTTCCTTCCTATATAAAGCCATTAAAGGCGACTTCCGTCTTTCTTGATGCTGAATTCCTACTACTTATTTAGCTCTTAGCTAGGGCGATACTCCCAACAAGGCTAGAAGTGAAGTCTCGGTTAGTATAATACCTCGAAGAGATTATGGTGAAATCAACATAGCCAGCCATCGCTAAAGCAAGCAAGCGTACCAATACTAAGTAGTCAGATGATTACTATTCATTAACACGGGAGACAAGCCACAAAGGGCTCCCCACATACGCAATTCTGGAGTTACGAGTTCGTTTGCTAAAGATTCTGGGCATAAGAGTTCTGACGCTCTTGGCCTTGGCACTTGCTTAGGTGACTTCCCGCCTTTCTTTCTTTCTGATGTTGTCACTAGAGCCGTAAAGATTCCATCTTCTGGGCAGAGCAATTCCTTAAAATCTCGATTCACAAGTCAAGTACGAAAAAGGATGCTAAAATCGGATAAGAAGAAAGAACCTCTATTCTGGCCTCCATGGCCACGACCAAAACCATCTTCAGCTGGATAGGTTAGGCGTCGCAAGGCTGGCTCGAGCTTTTGCTGTTGAACTGGTCGTTGGACCATATTTGGTTTGATCATACATAGGACCTTTCGCTTGGTCCAGGGATTTCCTTCAGTCCTGAGCATCTCCTCAGCAGCCCGAAACATACGACCATCTTTTACTATAGAATCTAGTAAAATAGAATTAGAAGAAGGGTCGGAAAAGAAGTAGCAGAATCAATCTGCCGGTCAGACGACGACTAAGAAGAGGAAGAGCTCGGAGATGGGAAAGCTGCTAATTCTATGTAACTTGCTTTTAATGTGATAGCCGTTAATTGGCTTTGACAGTTTCTTTTGTGTCAAATTCCTATGACTCTTTTCCATGAAGGAGGGAATCGGGCTCTACGCAAGAAAAGCAGTTCTGTTGGCAAGCAGCTAAGGGCGGTAGCGAGCTCAAGGTTTTCCCTCTGAAACGAGTACTTCTAAGAGAGCTCTAATAGGTGTTTGCTCGTTAAGAGACCGATGGAAGCCGCTCTTCTAGTGATCGATCAGAAGATTGAGAAACAAAGGAGTTATTGATATGCCGCAGGTTGGTTCAAAGGCATTCATTGGAAATTTATTCTCTTCCCATCCCACTTGGATAAAATCATATTTCTCATATTTCGAAAACAAATGAGTGGCTTACTAGAGCCTCGAGAGCAGAGCTAGGATTATTGTCTTGTTTCCGTGTCCAACCCGACCGACGGGTTCTCCTGATTGATCGGTCTTTATCGGTTGGTTCGTTCGGAAGAAATGAATGAAGATGGGACGAACCACCAACTGTTTCTGTTTCTCTCCCAGTGGATCAAACCACTTATGCTGGCTCAGCCTTCTTAGAAGTAGATCGATATAACCCTTACTGGATGAGCTTCTTTGCTGCCACCAGCACTGCTTTAAATAAAGCGCAGTGAATAACAATCCAGACTTCTTGCCTAGTCTTACCACTGATTTGGCAAATAAGAAAGCGGCAATCGCTGATTCTGAAGAAAGACGACCAGAGATGATCAAAGGGACCCTAATAAGGAACCCCTTACGCAATTTATTTTGATGCAATGTATTTTGAGGGAATAGGTTGCATCTTTTTCCGCTCCCGGTAAAGCGGTTGTAAGATGTACTTCTTGATAGATTGGATTGCCTGAGGCAGGGTTAAAAGAAGGAGTGTAACCCTTCTCACTCGTCTTAAATCCTTCTTACCCTCTCTACGACCACCCTAAGGAGGAGGAAAAGGACAGGAAAAGAATAGATGATCAAGAGACTCCTCCATATGGCTTACCTTGTGTGGGAAATGTAATATCCTGCCCATTATGATGAGTTGGGAGGGTACCTATCGCTGGTTGGCTTCTAGTAAACAGGGCAATTCTCTTTCCAGTTTGATCACCAGGCTGATGTTCGCTGCAATTGTTTATGGAATCTGGCGGGAAAGGAACTCTCGGATTTTCCATGGGAAATCATTTTATGCTGGTTATGTCTGTTATGAGATTGTGTTTTGGGTTAGGGCTAGAGTGAATTCCTTGCGTGGGCTCCTCCTCGCAGGAAAATAGCTGGTTCCTTCACTCATGGGGCATTTCTCCTGCTATCTTTAACTCTTAGATCATTGCTTGTAGTTCTCCTCCTTGTGTAACAGTTGCTTAGGGCCTGCCCTGTGTTCTTTGTTTCGTTTGCCTGGGGTATGCCCCAGTGTATTTGTACTGGTTTTATCTTTTAATTCATTATAACTTACCCCCAAAAAATAAGTCATGTATTATAATTGAAGTGATTTCCGGGAGAACAAAGTGGATTTATGAGCAAATTCTGGCATGAGAGGACCAATGAGACAGAACACTGTTGGATGCATTCCTTCGCTAGCAGGGCTTCGGCCCATCTCAATTGAAGAGTCTTCGGTCAGTAATCTCGTACTCTCGACCGGCTCGAACCACTACGTTATCCATGTTCCGGCTCATTCGTATGCTCATCCTATTCATGTCACCAGAACCTGTAATAAACCATCATTTCAAACCATCCTGTTACAGGAATCTTTGGATATCAGTTCGAAGGAGCGCCGAACACCGAAAGTGAAGTAGCTCCTACCTACAGGAGCATCTGCCTTTTTCGGGGATCGGGAAGAGGAAATCTGGTGTGAGGTCTGAGGTCAACGGTAATATGTCACCCTGCTTTAATGAGAGTACTCTTTCCATTAGGAGTTTCCCCAGCTGAGCTAGGCTACTTCCCTAATGAAACAAATATAGCATAAACGTAAGAACCAATAATAAAGAATATAAATAAAGTATAAAATTCATATAGCGGCGATAAACGAATTTATTTATTAAATATTAGATCGATTCCTGAGGTCGGTCTTCTGTCTGATGAGAATAGGCTCAGGCTCTGTACGGCCATTTTAGTCTTTTTTATGGCGCGAATCCTGTTAAGCGTTAGATAAATTCCGGTCTTAAGCAGCCCTGGTATAGTCGTCAATCAGTTGGATTACCATTCCATTATTAGTTCCGGGGTGAAGGACTTCGGCCTCTTTTAAGCAGAAAGCATTCCAAGCTCTCTTCTATAGGAAGGAATAACTATCGATGTAGGATCTCTTTCAAGTAAAGTACAATATCGACTTTCATTCCACTTTATCAAACTAGAGTAAGCTAGCGAAGTCAAATATGCATTAGAGAGTCGAATATGCAAGAAAGCCAATAGGCGCTCGTGATCTTCCTTGATTTCAGGAATGAGTAGATACTATACCTGTAACAACTCTCTTCAAATAGGCTTTCTTTGAAGGCGTAGGTGTCTTTAAAGTAGTCGGTGCTTTTCCATTTGATTTGCAATCCCTTTTCTAGTTATGCAGTTGATGATCGGATATGAAAGAACTAATCTACCTTCTATAAATAGAAAGTTGCTGCTTTCCTCTTATGAGGATTCACAGCTTGAGTAAGTAGGTAACCTAAGTCCAGTCTGATCTGAGGGAAGCAGTCCCAAGTCAGTAGCGAGTACACCACTCTGAGAGCCCAGAAACAAAGATCCCATCCCGTACCCGTAAAGCATAAGAAACAAGTCTTCTCCTTTTCAGAGAATGTGTAAGCACCCTAGAGTAGAGGGGAGGCCCATTTCCTAGCCTAGTTTTAAGCAGAGCAGCACCATCCTAGTCCAGAGCAGTACCTCTCTCTATGGGCTCGAGGCAAGACAAGCAGCCCGCTTCGCTTCCTTCGTCTCATTACAGGGAAGGATAGGACCTCGGTCGGTTCCAAGGGTGAGGAAGAAGTGCCATCTGCTTAATCGGAAGAATCCGCTGAGACAAAAGCATTAGCAGAGGCTGAATCAGCTGCATCAGCAAGCGAATGCCTTTCTTAGAATGGTTCGGACCCAGTGAGAATCACCTTCTCACCCCGAATCCTAAGATCCAGGGAGGTTGGCTAGAAAGAGAATTTCCAAATCTAAAGAAGAGGCTGAAGCATCAGAATCCGCTGAAACTAAGGCTGAGAAAGCCAATAGCGGGGCTTTTAAGCCACATCACGCTTTTCAGGGACCGATCAAAAGCCGTTTGTTTTCGTTAAGAGACTTTTTCTCTGATGAAAACTTAAATCTTGGAGCTAGGGCTTCATTCTATGGGTAAGGTAAAGTTGATAAGCTACTTACTTACTTAATTAAGTTACAGAGGGCCTCCTAACTCAAGTAGGCTTGCCTGATTCGGTATGTAGTAACAGGGGTTGACTTCTGGATGTAGGATCGCCGACCCCATTCCTCGAGCTTTTGAGTTCTCCACTTCAACTTCCTGAGCTGACCTTCAAAAGCAGAAACCACACCAGCCGGATAAACTCACAATTTTCACATATCCTATCCGACCCTCTCTTTTCGCAATTCTCACATCTGTCTAGTGGACGAGAAAGAGGAGATCTAGATTAGTCACCAGTGGTCAGTTGAATCATCATCCTTGGAAAATTAGCCAATCTCCTACTCTCCCGCACCCTGACCCAATGCACTTGATGGTAAGTGCATGCCTTCTTCCTTAGAGGTAGGTCTCCTCACATTGCATGCCTGAACTGCCCTGTGCAAGACCTGACCTTTGGCCATCAAAAGAAGAGAAGGGATGCCTAGGTCTGCCAATTCCCTTTAACTCTATCTCACTTCCCTATCCCTCGCATAAGAGGAGACTCGCTGACCAGAAAGAATAAGTGAATCCGATACATGAACTCCAACCAGTGCTTTGGTTTAGCTTGACAATGGGCCTTTCTCTTTGCTGACTTGGATGCCGTTCAATCCACAGCATAAGGAGACGGAAGCCCTAGGTCAACTGTGATTGTGCCAGGCGAAGCGGCATTCAGACAAAGAGCGCTTTGCCTTCTTCCTTTCACTCGATTGCATTACAAAAGACTACTTTGTAAAGTAACAACTTCCTTTTCTGTGATCGTTACCCAATCTTATTCAGCATTCCCTGTTGTGGGTCAGGATTCGCTCTTCTATAGTGAATGTGGGAGTCCGCTTGCACTCCTCTCATAGGATTCTTACTGTCCTCTAAGCCCATGAGAGTGGTTGGCGTCAGAATCCTTACATCAAGCTCCTCACACTCTTTCTGTTTCCGTAAGTGAAATGTTGAGTCCGTTTGCTGAACCAGTATCACGTCTGCTGGAATTCCCGGAGCGGAGAAAAGTCTCGTTTCAATCAGAGAACGTGTGGTGCGGGCTGGGCTTCCACCATGCCTCCCGCCACGCCACCCAATAGAATCAAAAGACGCAAGCCTGTGTGCTTCCCCTCACGGAGCCGACGTTCCAGCTCGACCGACCGCCACTAGAAGGAGGCATTGCATTCTGTTAGCTACTTATAGCATACCTATAGAGAACATCTATCTAGGCAACCCTCTTCTCTATCCTACCTCGCCTGCCATGCAGAGCGGGAGCATTTCAGATTATTCCGAATTCAAAGTATAAATAAAGATCTTTGAGTATTAGACTATCCTTTTCTTGTCCATCCATTCATCGTGCGTGGCCAATTCGGTTCCTTCCATGACTTCTCTTCCATTCTGAAACCTGGCCAAGAATGTCTGGCTATTCTAGAGGTAGCTAACACGTAATGGACCCCCTCTCCAACTAGCAGTTCATTGATTGGTAATATCATTGATACAACAAATTGTACATTCTTTCTGTGGCAGGTATTGACTGGAGAACTGGACCGGCTAGCCAGGACCGAAAGAGCCAGCTGTTGTGGACGAAGAAGTGCGTGCTTCTATAGCAATATAAGGTTGTTTGAGTGAGTTCTGGGGTGGACCTATCTTATCTAACCGAGCGATAGGGCTCCGTAAAGTTTATCATTACGAATGTGACGATTCATTCGATTGGGAGGTTCAATGCGTTTCGAAACCCTCCTCCTCATTTAGATTCCTGCTCCTGCATCGGGAGTTAGGAGTATCAGTCCGTCCCTGTATTACTCGAAAGGAAGTCTTATTGGACCCTTCGGAATTCATTCTTCTTGGCGGCTATCCGCAGTCGTTTGGGACCGGGGATTCTACTGAAAAAGGCAAAGAATTTCTATATAAATAAATATATGAGCTACGGCCACCACATTGTTTTGACCAATCCTGGCCTAGGTCTTCTTTTCTGGATCGCCCGAAGCCCATTCAGTTCTGATAGCAACCGTCCCTGTCCCGTTCATAACAAAAACCACTAAACCACACATCTTTGCTTAGCATCCTAAACACCCATGACTCCATCCTATATATAAATTTCATAAATCAAATGATTCATAATAAGAATACTCATACTAATATAAATATATACTAATATAATGATATTAATAATAATACTAAAATATACGATACGAACTCTTTGGTTGGATCGGACAGGGACTTCTATCAAGATCTTTCCACTCATTCATCATACTATAAGTCGAAGTCACGGCATGGGGGCTCGGAATAAGAACGAGAATCGGTGTCGTGGTGGTGCTACGAGATGGCGATTTCTCGTATAGAAGAATAGATCCGCGGACCTATTGATTGACCATAGATGCGAACCGATCGACCGGTATCTAAGAGAAGATAAGTAGTTCTTCTATCGTTCAAGGGCCAGGGGATAACATGTAGCGGCTTGCCTAGATCTCGTATTTCCCACGTAGTTCGTCGGTCAAACCAACGATTCTCTTCTCAAAGTCAGAGTCTTTTCTTTTTCCGGTATGTAGCTCCGCGAGCTAGGAGCGCATCATCGGGGCAGGGCGAAAACGAACATAGGATCATCATCATGGCCCTCTTCTTGCTTCTTTTGTTTGTGTCCGGTCCGTTGTGTTTTTTAAGGCTTATCCGGGGCTGCTGTTCTGGGGCATCCAATTCCTCTTCTTTCTTTTGCTGCTGATCTCACATCGAGAGCAGCTCCTTCTTGTTCAGGGTCATCAGATGAGAGATCTTCCTCCGACTCCGAGGAATCGGTCAAGCGGGAGGCTACCCTCGACTCACCTCTCTCTCTATAAAAACCCTCCCAGAGGAGGCAGAAGCTCCAGGATGAGTATGTCCTGGATTCCCGGATTCATTCTCGTCCTGATCCACCATGGAATTTTCGGAATCTACAAAAACATTAACGGAGAGGGCTC